TGTTATATTGTTATGTTATATAATGTTATATTGTTATGTTATATAATAATAAATAAAAAAGAACTACGTCTGAATTGATCTTATCCTTTATTTAATGAATAATTTTTAATAAATAATTTAAATTTTGATTTGTTGAGTAATAACTTTAAGTCTTCAATAAAATACTGCTTATAGAAATATCAATAACCCGTCATTTTAAATTATGAAAAAAATAAAATTAGACATCCTATTAGTTTAGTTGATGAATTATGACACTAATTCTATCGCTATGACTATCCATATACGAAAGAAAAAAAAAAGATCTCTTTTTTTTTTTAATTATATTCTTTCTATTTTTTTTTTTTTCATTCCTATTCTTCTTTCTTTTCTGAAAAAAAAAGGGGGGGGAGCTTACAAAATAAAAGATTATTTCGTTTCTGATAGTCATTTATTTGAATCAGTGGATAGGAGTATACTCTGGATCGGAATCGTGGGGAGTACTGCTTAATCATTTCTACTAACTTAAAGCCCCAATTAGTATTCTTGTTATATTATGTGTAAATGTCCTTTCTTTGGGGTAAATTACACAATTTCTATTACTAATCCTTTGCGTACTTTGGCGTTTCTAACCGTCCACTCATTTTTGCTAAAACCCCCGCTTTATGGTAATACATACAAACGCTAGTGAAAACGAAATAGGTTGATTTTTTGAACCCGCTTCAAGCTAGGATGACATGACTAATCAACCAATCTTGGGGTAAACGGTCTCTTCTTCTGTTTATTTATGTTCAACTCTTTAATTCTTCTTATACATTGAAGACGAGACTCAATAATTTTACTGCGAATCTATATATTATATAGCTATAGCTGTTTTTTTTTTTCACTCATATAACTATCTAATTTAATTCATTAATCCGAATAATTAATAAAAAAATGAAGATATGTATGCAATTTATTCCCCTTCTTTTTCTATAAAGACTAGAAAGAAAAGAATAAGGAAAAGTTTATGTTTCAACGAATCGCACGTAGAGATATTGATAATACACATAGAGTTAATGGTATTTCATAACTAATCGATTGAGCAGCAGCTCGTAGACCACCTAAAAAGGAATATTTATTATTTGAACCATATCCTGACATAAGAAGTCCAATGGGAGCAATACTTGAAATCGCAATCCATAAAAAAACTCCGATATTGAGATCGGTTAAAACAAGACGATAGTCAAAAGGAATTACTAAATAACTTAGCAGAATGGATATGACTGCTATGGATGGTCCGATACTAAATAAACTAGTATCTCCTCTAGATGGAAGAAGATTCTCTTTGAAAAGTAGTTTTGTCCCATCTGCTAGAGCTTGAAGAACTCCTAAAGGACCGGCATATTCAGGTCCAATACGTTGTTGTAGCCCTGCGGATATTTCTCTTTCTAACCATACAATTACTAATACGCCTATTGTAATTTCCAATACAAGAGTAAAAATAGGGACAAGCGCCCATATAATTCCATAGACCCCTTTTAAAGATTCCACTCTGTAAAAAGAATTGATATCTTGTATTTCCGTTGTATCAATTATCATTTCAACGATCAACTTCTCCCATAATGATATCTATGCTACCTAGTATTGTCATAATATCAGCCAATTTCATTCTTTTAACTAACTGAGGAAGAATTTGCAAATTGATAAAACCAGGCGGGCGAATTTTCCATCTCCAAGGAAAACCACTCTGATCCCCTATCAGAAAAATTCCCAATTCACCCTTTGGGGCTTCGACTCTTACATAAAGTTCTTGTTTCGGCAATTCAAAAATAGGAGAAGGTTTTTTACTAATGAATCGATATTCAAAATCATGCCATTCTGGATACCTTTCTCTATCAAAGTATCGAAGTTCTAAATTCTCATAGGGCCCCCCCGGAATTCCTTCTAGAGCCTGTTGAATAATTTTTATGGATTCTGTCATTTCACCAATTCGGACTAAATAACGAGCTAATGAATCCCCTTCTTTTTGCCATTGGACTTCCCAATCCAATTCGTCGTAACACTCATAATGATCAACTTTACGAAGATCCCATTGTATTCCGGAAGCTCGCAACATTGGTCCTGATAAACCCCAATTTATTACTTCGTCTCTACCAATAATGCCTACACCTTCAACGCGTTCTAAAAAAATTGGATTTCGTGTAATAAGTTTTTGATATTCAGTAACTCCTGTTAAAAAATAATCGCAGAAATCCAAACATTTATCTATCCACCCATGAGGTAGATCAGCCGCTACTCCTCCGATACGAAAATAATTATGCATCATTCTCATACCAGTGGAAGCTTCGAATAAATCATATATAAATTCTCTTTCTCGGAAAATATAGAAGAAAGGAGTTTGTGCACCAATATCTGCCATAAAGGGGCCGAGCCATAACAGATGAGAAGCTATACGACTCAATTCCAACATAATTACTCTGATATAACTGGCTCTTTTAGGTACTTGAATATTTCCTAACTGTTCTGGCCCATTTACAGTTATTGCTTCTGTGAACATAGTAGCTAAATAATCCCAACGAGTTACATAAGGAAGATATTGTATAATTGTTCGGTTTTCCGCAATTTTTTCCATCCCCCTGTGTAAATAACCCAATATTGGTTCACAGTCAATAACATTTTCACTGTCCAGAGTAACGATGAGTCGAAGAACACCATGCATTGACGGGTGATGGGGGCCCATATTAACTATCATGAGATCTTTTCTTGTAGCTGGTATATTCATAAGTTTTTCCTCGATTCATTCTTCCATGAATTGCGTAAAACGAAAAAAAATTCATCAAAATTCAAGATCTAATAAATCAAATAATTCAAAATGACTTTTCAAATTAACGAATTTTTGATTCCCGAATACCCAATTGATTAATTAAGTATTTATAACGTACTCTATTTTTCTTTGACAAATAAGACAGCAACCGTTGACGTTTTCCCAGAATTTGACGTAGACCCCTTTGAGATAAATAGTCTTTTCTGTGCAATTCTAAATGTGAAGTAAGTCTTCTTATTTTATTGGTGAAACTCAATATTTGGAATTCAACGGATCCCCTGTTTTCTTCTTTTTCTTTTTCCGAAAAAATGGAAATGAATGCATTTTTTATCATAAAAATGAATTGTCCCTTTCTCTTTTTTTTTTAGATATTTTTATCGATATATTTCTTGATCAGTAATAATAATGCCACTCATTTGAATTTGATATACACAAGATTCTTAATTTCATTAATAATTTTTTATTTTTGTAAAATGACTTACTTTAGTAATCAATAATCAATATCATTTTTATAATGAATTGGATTCGAATTGGATTTGAATGGGATATCGTATACAAAAGTATGGTCTATTTCTGTATTCACAAAAAATAAAAAAAATGAGATCTTAAAATAAATAAGAAGATCTTATTGATTCATTTTTAGATCGAATTAATAATATAATAAATACAATGAGTCATTAAATTAGTAAGTATTGTGTATCAGAATGAAATGTAAATGTAAGATAATGGGTATGTTTATTTCTTTGTCTTCATATACTTGACATGGTACGGGAATAGAGTAAAAATGTACCATTAATAAATTTGCAATCGCGGATACATATGAATTCTGGTCATACTAAAACGACTACCATTATTGGTATCAAACCAATAGCGATTCAGACAAGCTAAATCTTCTAATCGATAATTGGACCAAAGAAAGAGCTTTAATTTAATTAGTTTCTTTTTATCGTTATCAAAAATTTTTCTTTTATTCAACACGCAATTTTTGATCCTATTTCCATTGAAAAATACTGTATTTCTATAGATACTCTTTATATCCCTAGAATTGAAAAAAAATAGAATTCTCAATTCTCTACGACGCTTGGGGGATAAAATATTTTCAAGAACAGGCAAATCATAATGATTTTTGTCTATATTTCCAGTCATTTTTTGATGTATTGCAATGGATTCATAAAAATTTTTCTTATTCTTGTTAGCATAGCCATAACTTTTTTCTATGTATCTTTGATTAATTTGGTGATTATTCGTATGAACCAATGAAATACCTATGGTTTGATATATATCAAATTGTCCATCATTTTTTACAGACAGACGAACTGGTTCGATAATAAATGTTCCCCTTTTTATCAATTTTTGAAGAGTTAAATCCTTCTGGATCATCATACTATCCAGATTCATTTCGTTTCTTTGAATAGCGGATATAGCAATCTCTTTTGGACTGTCCAGTCTAAGGAGGAGGCAATATACTTTGATGTTATTGAATATTCTTTGATTTAAAGTTAAAGAATCATTCCATCTCCATTGAAAACGCAAATACTTTTTTAAGAAAAACGCAAACTCTGCTTCTAGGTTATTCTTGTATTGCTTTTTGTTTCTACGTTTTTTCATGTCTGATCCCGTAGAACTTTGTTCACCATCTTTTTTTTGGTTTGAGAGAGCGGATTTAATATAGGGTGGGTCGACTAATTTTTTTTCTCCTTGTTTTTTTTCTCCTTGATTTCTATTTTCTAATTTAAGAGTTTTTTTTTTCGAAAAAAAAAAAAGAGATATTTTTTTTTTTTCAGCGGTGCTTTTATGTTTATTAATATTTTGGTTTACATTAAAATTGAAAAGAAGTAATTTGATTGGTATGGCCCAGGGTTTAATCTTATATGTATTATAAAATATCTCAAATTCTGGGAATAACAAAAATGCTATGGAGCGACTTAGTATTTTATCATTCATTCCCATCCAATTCCAATGAGCAAGAGACTTTTTTTTATTGAATGGGTGAATTTTTTGATGAATCGTGAGAGAAAAAAGACCTTTTTTTTTTTTATAAAATTTATCAATTATTTGATAATTATTAACACTAATCTTAGTATTTTTATTCCTCTTAGTGATGGTATCAATATTAATGCAATCCTTAATATCAATCTTATTTTTAACACAAAAATTTAGAATTTTCCAATAAAAATATTTTCTATCCGAACTTTTTTCTATATCTAGACTATTCTTTTCTACTTGATAATTATTGATAAGGATATCTTCTATCATATCAAATCGTTTACGTTTAGGCGTATTGTTATTGTAAGTATAAGAAATCTTTTTGTTCTTATTTACTTGTAATGGCAATCCATAAATATATGAGTTTTTTTCATCTTCATAATTAATAGATTTATACGATAAAAGATCATATTGATATTGTTTTTTTAATTTTTTTTTTGTTTTTAGTAATGAATATATTTCAAAATCATTTTGTTTTTCATAATGAATGAATTGGTTTTTTTCATATGAATCACATTTGTCTAAATCTTTATTTTTAGCCATACGACGTTGATATTGATTGACTCTATTTCGCCATTTTTGTGATATTAATCTAGACCATCTAATCTGAGATAAATCATATTGAGAATGACCCTTTAGCCAGTTTTTCCATTCATTAATTATAATTAAAGAATTTCGAAGGTTCTTATGTTGTCTTAATTCGGAATCAAACATTCTTTGCGTTCCAACAAAATACTCTTTCATTTTATTCTTAAGAATAAAAGATGTTCCGTAATAGTTAAAGACAGATCTTAACTTATATAAATTACTGACTTGGATTTGTGATAATTTGTAGAATACATATGCTTGTGACAAGTAAGATAAGCCCCCCCAAATATGTGAATTTTTATTATTATTAATAAGATTAATAAGAAAAAGTGACTTTTTTATAGTCAAAGTAAAGTGAATTATACTTTGATTTGTTTTATCAATTCTTTCTTGATTTGCTTCATTATTGTAAATATATTTATTAAAATTTTGGTTTTTTAATTTACGAAAAATGATTCTAAATATAATAATGAGACATAGAAAGATATATATGGATAGTTTTTCAATCAAAAATTTAAAAAAAAAATGTAATTTACGAAGTAATTGAAGATTTTTTCTTTTGAATATCCGCCAAATTTTTTTTGGTGATTCTAATCTTTTATCTTCATAACTTATTTTGGTCGGGCTAATATTTATCTCTCGAATTAGAAACTCTATTTGCTTATCTTTTTTCATTTTTTCTATTTCAGTTATGATTGTGTTTGTTCTATTAGTTAGATTTTTCATTTTTTTTTCTGTCAATGAGTAAGTTGCACAATCCATAAATGGAATTTGAATAGACGATTCGGAAATAATTTGATTATGGATTATCGAATTTCTTTCTTTTTTAGGTTTACTCAATTCATATCTTTCTATTTTATTCAATCCAAATGATAGAATTTGGTTTCTTTTTGAGAGTTCTTTGATTCTTTTTTTTAGAAACAAAATGTTTTTGATAACCCATTTTTTTGTTTCTTTTGATATATTTAGAAAAAATTTTGTTCTTTTTTTTAAAACTCTTAGAACTAAAAAACATTTTTTTTGCAATTTTAATTTTTTTTTTTTTAATTTTTTGAAAATGGGTTCAAAAAATGAAATTTGTTTTCGGGGAGAACCAAAAGGTACTTTAGTTTCCATTCCCCAAACTGTTAAAAAACAAAAATCATTTTTTTGTTTTTTCCCTTTCTTTTGAATTGGATCTTTATTAGGGAATCGTAACTTAGATCTGTGCCAAGGTTTCAGACGAAAAGGAAATAGAATCTTTATCTGAATACCGTCCGTTAACCAGTTTTTCGGAAATTCGTCTTCTGATAATTGAACGCCATTATAGGTGCATTTAATATAAATTTCTTTAGTCCAATCCTTTAAATCCTCAGACCATTCGGGAAATTGAAATAATAGTATACGAACAAGATTTTTAGATATTATTAATGAAGGTAATATAATATATTTTCTAAGAATTGATTGGATTACTAATGCAAAACCTCTTATTACTTGAGCAAATATAATGTTATCCCAAAGTTCCGCTATTTCTATACGAGTTTGCTTCTCTTTTTGGAATGGTTTTCTTTTGTACTCCTCTTCTTTCTCACTTTCTTTTGTTTTTTCCTTTGTATGATCCGAAATTCTTAATTTATTCTTTTTCCAAATCAAATTTATAAAAATAAAGATTATTTTCATTAGATCGGGGATATCAAAAGAAAAGAGGGGAGGTTTGTCTATTCTATCCAAAAAAAGGGGGGAATGCACACTTGCTTGAAACAGTTCTAAAATAATTATTTTACGCCTTTGAGCTCGTATAGAGCCTTTTATTATATCTCGACGAAAATCTGGTTGTTGTGAATAACGTATCAAAGCCAACTCTTCGGCTTGATCAGAATTATCAGTCTCTTTTTCATTTTCATTAGTATCAGGATCGTTATTTTCCGGACTCTTAGTAAAAATTACGACACGTTTGGCTTTTCGTGAACGAATTTGATAATCTGTTGCCCTATTTCCTTCAGTTGCTACTTCCTGTTGTTCCAATTCGTCGATTAATTTGTATGACCATTCAGGAACTTTTTTATTTATTTCTTTTTTTCCAATATATTCTTTGCTAATTGTTTTATCCTTAGTATCAGTTATAACTGCATTGATTAAAAATTTAAAAATTTTTATTCGATCTT